TCAGTTCTCCACCTTAACGACAGAAAAAAGGATTGATCAAATCCTATTGAGTCTGACTCATAGTGATCATTTAACAAAGAATGACTCTGGTTATCAAATGATTGAACAACCGGGATCAATTTCCTTACGATACTTAGTTGACATTCATCAAAAGGATCTAATGAATTATGAGTTCAATAGATCCTGTTTAGCAGAAAGACGGATATTTCTTGCTCATTATCAGACAATCACTTATTCACAAACCTCGTGTGGGGCTGATAGTTTTCATTCCCCTTCCCCATCTCCTCATGGAAAACCCTTTTCGCTCCGCTTAGCCCTATCCCCTTCTAGAGGTATTTTAGTGATAGGTTCTATAGGAACTGGACGATCCTGTTTGGTCAAATACCTAGCGACAAACTCCTATGTTCCTTTCATTACGGTATTTCCGAACAAGTTCCTGGATGACAAGCCTAAAGGTTATCTTCTTGATGATATCGATATTGATGATAGTGACGATATTGATGATAGTGACGATATTGATGATAGTGATGATGACCTTGATATTGATACGGAGCTGCTAACTATGACGAATGTGCTAACTATGTATATGACGCCGAAAATAGACCGATTTGATATAACCCTTCAATTCGAATTAGCAAAAGCAATGTCTCCTTGCATAATATGGATTCCAAACATTCATGATCTGCATGTGAATGAGTCGAATTACTTATCCCTCGGTCTATTAGAGAACTATCTCTCCAAGGATTGTGAAAGATGTTCCACTGGAAAGATTCTTGTTATTGCTTCGACTCATATTCCCCAAAAAGTGGATCCCGCTCTAATAGCTCCGAATAAATTCAATACATGCATTAAGATACGAAGGCTTCTTCTTCCACAACAACGAAAGCACTTTTTCATTCTTTCATATACTAGGGGATTTCACTTGGAAAAGAAGATGTTCCATACTAACGGATTCGGGTCCATAACCATGGGTTCCAATGCGCGAGATCTTGTAGCACTTATCAATGAGGCCCTATCAATTAGTATTACACAGAAGAAATCCATTATAGAAACTAATACAATTAGATCAGCTCTTCATAGAAAAACTTGGGATTTTCGATCCCAGATAAGATCGGTTCAGGATCATGGGATCCTTTTCTATCAGATAGGAAAGGCTGTTACACAAAATGTACTTCTAAGTAATTGCCCCATAGATCCTATATCTATCTATATGAAGAAGAAATCATGTAAGGTAGGGGATTCTTATTTGTACAAATGGTACTTCGAACTTGGAACGAGCATGAAGAAATTCACGATACTTCTTTATCTTTTGAGTTGTTCTGCCGGATCGGTCGCTCAAGATCTTTGGTCTTCATCCAGATACGATGAAAAAAATTGGATCACTTCTTATGGATTCGTTGAGAATGATTCTGATCTAGTTCATGGCCTATTACTATTATTACTATTAGAAGTAGAAGGCGCTCTGGCTCTGGCGGGATCCTCACGGACAGAAAAATATTGCAGTCAGTTTGATAATAATCGAGTGACATTACTTCTTCGGTCCGAACCAAGGAATCAGTTAGATATGATGCAAAATGGATCTTGTTCTATCGTTGATCAGGGATTTCTATATGAAAAATACGAATCGGAGTTTGAAGAAGGGGAAGGGGCCCTCGATCCGCAACAGATAGAGGAGGATTTATTCAATCACATAGTTTGGGCTCCTAGAATATGGCGCCTTTGTGGCAATCTATTTGATTGTATCAAAAGGCCCACTGAATTGGGATTTCCCTATTGGACTGGGTCATTTCGGGGCAAATGGATCATTTATCATAAAGAGGATGAGCTTCAAGAGAATGATTCGGAGTTCTTGCAGAGTGGAACTATGCAGTACCAGACACGAGATAGATCTTCCAAAGAACAAGGCTTTTTTCGACCAAGCCAATTCATTTGGGACCCTGCGGATCCATTCTTTTCCCTATTCAAAGATCAGCCCTCTGTCTCTGTGTTTTCACGTCGAGAATTCTTTGCAGATGAAGAGATGTCAAAGGGGCTTATTGCTTCCCAAACAAATCCTCCTACATCTATATATAAACGCTGGTTCATCAAGAATACGCAAGAAAAGCACTTCGAATTGTTGATTCATCGCCAGAGATGGTTTAGAACCAATAGTTCATTATCTAATGGATCTTTCCGTTCTAATACTCTATCCGAGAGTTATCAGTATTTATCAAATCTGTTCCTATCTAACGGAACGCTATTGGATCAAATGACAAAGACATTGTTGAGAAAGAGATGGATTTTCCCGGATGAAATGAAACATTTGATTCATGTAACAGGAGAAAGATTCCCCATCCCTTAGCCGTAAAGATATGTGCCCATGAAAAGGGGATTAAGTGGAACAGAATTGGCCGGATGGTAGAGTCGTGGAAACACTTGTTTCTTCCATCTTTTTGGCCTTAGCTCCATGGAAGAATTGAAATCTTAGATCACTATGTGTGGATGATATGAACTGCCTAAA